CGCGGGATTATGCACCCTTCTTTCTTAGTTCTAACGAACAAAAACGAACAAAGTGCATCTGGTTGGATCCAGCCTATTTTTGAAATAAACAACTCGCACACACTCCCTTTCCAAAAAAGATCAATACACCGAGCACTACACTTAGATTTATTAGATTTGTTGCTAAAATATCGGTATTAAATCTTAAACTCCCGGCGGATGGCCAGTGACCCAAGGAAAGGAAAGAATCAGTTACATTTTTCATATGATCTCCCCTTATAGATAGACTAAAAAAATAGAACAGAGTTCTTTTTGTATCACGTCCCGCCCTCTTTTTTTTTTTTGCAATTGAAATTCCCAATAAGAATGATACTTAATTAGAATTAGGTTATAATTAGGTATCAGGCTATATCTCAAATCTCACATCAGTCCTTCCCAGAGTTATTGTCTCAACGAAGAATTGTAGGAGTGAAATCTTGCTATAATTTTAAAGGGCAAGTGACAATAAAAAGTTTTAAAATACTTATAGTATTTTTAGGTTAAACTAAACAAAAGGATTCGCAAATAAAAGCGCTAATGCTACAACCAGCCCATAAATTGTTAAAGCTTCCATAAAAGCTAGACTAAGTAATAAAGTACCTCGTATTTTTCCCTCCGCCTCGGGCTGTCTCGCAATACCTTCTACAGCTTGACCCGCAGCAGTACCTTGACCAACTCCAGGTCCAATAGAAGCAAGCCCTACGGCCAATCCAGCAGCAATAACGGAAGCGGCAGAAATCAATGGATTCATGAGAAGTTCCTCGCAAAAAATAAAAAAAAAATGGTTAATGATACAACCAAGAATTAGGACTTAACTATTCCGAATCATTCTTTGAGTTCGTCGTTATTTGTCTTTATTTCAATTTAATCTCCTTATTCTTATTCATTCAATTCACAGCCATAGACCAGACTAAAGGAAAAGACTTCTATTTGAAAGCCAGGTCCGGAGTAGGGCAAATTATATATATCGCGAGTTCATATATAACTAGTCAATTATCACATATACATGCCTTTGTTACATAATGTAAACCAACGATTCGTATCTTAGATTCAATCGGATTCTATAAATTTGCTTTGAAACATCCACAAAAGTTCGCTTAGAGCCATTAGATTCCATATATCTAATTGAACCCCTCTCCTAACAAAAACTTTTTTAGGACTCTAAGTTTTTGTAAACCTTTTTTTCCCTTTTAGTTCTCAGCACATGGGATACAACATCGAAAATCGAAATCATTAATATTTAGATTTACTATTGAAATTGGCTGAACAATCTAGAATATTAATTGAGGAAGGTAAAGATAAAAGGGCCAAACCAGAAAAATGGGAAAAAGATCTTTTTCCCATTTTTCCAACAATTCGCTCATATCATAATCTTTATTTGCGATTACTCTAGATTCTAGCTCGTAATATACCATACTTTGGATGTTTATTTTTCTTAAGTATAGTATCTTTAGACAGGCATACATTGACTTGGGCTAAGCTAAGCAAAAACATAGTTCAAAACTAGTCAATGATGACCCTCCATAGATTCTCCTATATAAGCCGCAGCTAAAGTTGCAAAAATAAGAGCTTGAATACCACTTGTAAATAATCCAAGAAACATAACCGGTATAGGAACTACTAAAGGTACTAAAGAAACAAGAACAACAACTACTAATTCATCAGCTAATATATTCCCGAAAAGTCTAAAACTAAGTGATAAAGGTTTTGTGAAATCTTCTAAGATGTTAATGGGTAAAAGGATTGGGGTTGGTTGAATGTATTTACCGAAATAACCTAATCCTTTTTTACTAAGACCCGCATAAAAATATGCCAATGACGTGAGTAAAGCTAAAGCAACCGTAGTATTTATATCATTTGTGGGTGCGGCTAACTCCCCATGAGGTAACTCTATGATTTTCCAAGGTAAAAGAGCCCCTGACCAATTAGAAACAAATATAAATAGAAAGAGCGTTCCAATAAAGGGAACCCAAGTAACGTATTCTTCTCCAATCTGAGTTTTGCTCACGTCGCGAATGAATTCAAGAACATATTCGAAGAAATTCTGACCATCAGTCGGAATGGTTTGTGGATTCCGAACAGCTAGAGTGGCAGAACCTAATAAGATAGCAATTACAACCCAAGAAGTAATAAGTACTTGGGCATGGACTTGTAACCCCCCTATTTGCCAATAGAGATGTTGGCCTACTTCCACACCGGATATATCGTATAAGACTTTTAGTGTGGTGATGGAAGATGATAGAACATTCATATTGCCCTCTGACAGAAATAGAACTTTAATAAAATAAATTATTTTGATTCAACCGAATTCTAGATTCTATTTTGTATACCAACTAATCACATAATCGCCCATTTTTTTATCTCTTTTTGAGATTAGGGAATAATAAGCGAATCCAGAAATCTATGGAGTTCTAATTTTCTTATTATTAATCAAAGGAAAGGTTTCTTATATAGCTAGAACGACCCTCACAAATCGCAAATA